CTGGTCCTTCACTAATCGGGGCCAAAACTCCGGAAATTAGAAATGCCAAAATAGGAATAACACTTGATATTATTAGAAATGCCCAGAAAATATCATATTCGTGAAGCAGAAACATAGAAGCACTCCTATTAATGTGGAATATACCGAATTAGTTGATTCAAATTGGAATTCTCAATTCATCCATAACTACATTAGTCGAAACAACAATTTTGATCAAACCACATAGTTTCGTTTGGTTACTTGTTGTGGGTCATGTATCGTCTCAAGATTCATCCAATGGAATCCCACTTACACTTACTTCGATTCTATTTAGATATGGTGTAGACATATAATGCTATTATACAAATCAAACTCTCTCCTACCTTGCCTCGGGTTTTCTATCAAACAAAAAAAGGAATTAAGGAATTTTTTTGAAAGAATATTTTAAATAATATGAATTGAAAGTGAAATAATATTCAAACAATATTATTCAAATAAGATTAAACATAAAGAATTTCAATATTCTATTAATATAATAGAGCCAAAGAGGAGGTCTGGCCCATTTTTTCTCTCTCTCTCTTTTTTTTTTTCTTAGTGATTTAGAATATAGTCAGTAGTCAGATGTAATAGAATTTCTAGGAATTTCCATCTCGGGATTTATGGTATATTCTACGTGGCTGTGTTGGTGTATTCTTTTCATTAAGATCCGGATAGAGGATTATTGTTTCTATTGATTTGATACGGATACGAAAACGGAATGCATCGACCGATTCGATTCTCTCTCCCTGTCCCAGATTTATACTTAATTGATTTGATTCAATCCATTGAATTGTGAAGAACCCTTCCATATAAAAACTCGTGGGTTCCTATACCCAAATTAGGAAACTTTGGACCTGTACTACCCCGGCCCCGGCTTTACCCCCGAGTTAGAAGTCTTGAAAGAATCATTTCAGACCCATTTCTAGGACTAAAGATCGTGATTTGGAATGACTCGAAATACTTATTTATTTAATGTAATAATAACACCTAGCAGGACCAACCAACGAGTTAGGTTTCGTGACAACAAAAAACGTTTCTTTTGAAGCAAACCTACAAAATGGGGCATAGTTTAATGGTAGAGTCGGCTGAATCGTAAATGATTTACAGAAGATACTTCGAATGGAATCATGCGTTGTCGAACGATTCGATAGACAAAATCTCCCCATCCCAAAACCAACTCATAGAACATAGAAATAGAAGAGGGTGCGTTGATACATTTAGGACCAATTCATTGTCTCTAAAACAATGAATTGGGATTGTTGTTCTGCCAAAAGGCGATACGTCGGGGGATTCCTAACTCATCCAAGTTCAAATGGGCCCTAATCTTTTTAGATAAAGTCTGCATTGGTAGAATTGGAATGATGAACAAATTGGATTGGGTAAATTGGAATAAAAAAAAAGAAGTTATAAGTTTAAGTATTGTACAGAAAAATGACGACTTGCTTTGCTAAGCCGGTTATACAAAGAAAAGCCTATTGTACAATGAAACTTACCAAAGAGCTTCGTTTTTGAAACTCTGGCTTTTCTACAAATACAAGAACAAGAATAGGTTCTAGATAATGTGACTTACTATTAGATTGAATTTGGATTTGATTTGGTTGGGTCAGGTTGGAGTTTTTCTTGAGCCAGGCTCATGTTATGATTTTGACTTCATAAATTGACTTGGGTATACCAAAGCAAAGGTGTATCACTAAATCTTGGATCATGGACAAATAAAAGAGGAAAAAGGCCGTATGTCATTCACAGACGAAGATTAATGAAGAAGAATGGGTTTGTTTATCCGAGATTTGAAAATACCGATCCGATTGGATCCATTGGAATAAATTATTGTTTTCAAGCCCCGAGGGATCTCCGTGATCCTGTGGGAATGATTCCATTTCTATGGAACAATCAACCGGCCGGTCACACGCACTAATTAGGAAATGAATACAAAAATGTATAGGGCTATACGGACTCGAACCGTAGACCTTCTCGGTAAAACAGATCAAACTTATTATTATCGAAATGATTCGAACTGTTTCAAAGACCCAACATGCGTTTTTTTTTGCATTGGGCTCTTTCATTAACTGATAAAAAGATCGGCTAGTCTACCATATTTTTTCTTGACAGGAAGATAACGAGATGGCTCCATGTGCTCGGATTCATTATTTGAATTCTGATCCGGGAGCAATACCAAAGTGTTTCAAAGAAGGGTTACCCTGACGTAGGTCTGCCTCCGGCCTAGATCAACCTAAGTTAAATGGAGTCTCTATCAATCCGCCCCAAGAGTCAAATATGATACTTCATACACCTTAAAGTTCATAGGACGAAAAGAGGTTATTTTGAGGTCCTTATCCTCATTATGCCTAGCATTGAAGGGCCTGGGTATTCACCTTATCAATGATCAAACCAATGATGGGTTCTATTTGGTACCTGAATTGGCACCTGAATCGGACCGAACAAAATATTTGTCAGGCTATTGTTCTCTTGTTCCCTCGAATCC